CCCTATCTACCAAAATTTTCACTTCTGGTTCCGGCGAACGAATAATCATTGAGTCCTCCTCTTTCCGGACAACACATACAAAGAGACCCGCCAATAGTTAAGTAATTAGTGAACCTATGAGAGATATTTAGCCTTAGTTTTTTATCTTCTATCTCCCATCTATCTATTTTCTTTAGTTATTCACTAGAGCAATTATGATCTCGAAATCGATCCGGGGCAAGTGTTCGGATCTATTATGACATATCCGTGAGGCGCTTAACGGACCTTTTTTATTTTTTAATCTTATAAAACTTTTCTGGGTTTTGAATGGATGCCAATTTCTTTTTTGGTAACCTAGTGTATTCATATCGCAATTCGAAGTTCCTAAAGGGAGTTACTTTATGTCTTATGTAGAACATATAACAATTACTCTATTCCAGCGGAACAGTCATTAGTCATTTCTAAGAGACGCCCTAGTAGTTTTATTTAGTCATTTGAAGGTCCTTTTAATAGCCGAAAAGAAAAATCTATTCTATATTTTATCTGAATATCGTTTATCCCTACGAAATACCAGATGAAAGAGAACGATTTTAGAAGGGATATAATGAAATTTTGTGATTGGTTCTTCCTAGAGTAAAGGATCCTTTTATTTGACTGATAGATACAACAAACAATTAACTATATTTAATTATAACAAATATAAAAAATTAGAAACTTAAACTAAATAATATATAGTAATTAAAGTAATTAATAATTTAGAATAAACTAAATTAGAATAAACTAAAAAAGTGTTCTTATTCGAAACGCCTTGTGATCTTCAACCAATTCTGCGCTTCAATATAATTACCCGGAGTAAGCGCTAGAGCTTGTTTCCAATATTCGGCAGCTTGATCAAACCAAGCCTCCGCAATTTCAGAATCTCCGTGTCGAATGGCCTGTTCTCCCCGGTCGGAATAGGGGGGTAAATTCCTTCCCTTAGAACCGTACTTGAGAGTTTCCGACCTCATACGGCTCAGCGGTCAAGTTCTTTTGGTGTCCTTTTTTTTTTTAATATACCATTGAGATTTCTCATGGATCTATCCCATTTTTTCTCTCGCGTTAACCAAAAGAAAAAGAGGTTATGAGTTTAAAACTTGAATTTTGCTTACTAATTTAATCAGTTTTATCTTTTTTCCCACCTTCATAAAGCAGAGACTTTTCCACTATCAACTATCATTAGAGTTTTCTAATAAAGGTAACTATCTCGGTTTAATTTTAATATATAAATTATTCTATTTATTTATAGAATCCTTGAAAAAGATTTTCCTTTACAATTACTTTATAAGAAGGAAAAGGCTTACTATCTTTGGGATCTGATCCTACACCGCTGCTCAATACCTTAGGGGATCAACTCTATTACATAAGTTGATTCCTAACTTTTATTTCATATCATGACATAAATAAGCAGTTCTTATTGTATCGGCCAAAAACCTATCGAATTGATCTTTACGGTGCTTCCTCTATCAATTAGATCCTTTATCCATCGAATAAAGTATTGAGGCATACCTATTTCTTCATATTCATAACTTCAAATTTTATGAAGTTTATTTCTTTGCTACAGCTGATAAAAATCGTTGTTTTGGACGATACATATGTAGAAAGCCTATTTTTTTTCTAGTATTTATTAAGAAATTTGCTCTTTTTTTACTTTTTTATTTCTATAGTGGAGATAGTCGCACGTAATGACAGATCACGGCCATATTATTAAAGGCTTGTGGTAAGAATGGGTTTCGCTCTAGTGCACGAAAATAATATTCCAAAGCTTTCGTATGTTCTCCGTTTCTTGTGTGGATAAGTCCTATGTTGTAGAGTATATAACTTCGATCATAGGGATCAATTTCTAGTCGCATAGCTTCATAATAATTCTGTAAAGCTTCTGCATAATTTCCTTCGGATTGAGCCGACATCCGTTACGGTCGTGATTCGATTCAAAAAATCTCCGTTTCAGAACCGTACATGAGATTTTCATCTCATACGGCTCCTCCTTTATGTACATAATGAGACTGATACATGGAATAAAAAAAGATTAAAAAATTCTCATTATAAACTGAGTGGGGCTGGTGTTTTTACAAGAAATCTCTAACCAACCCTCTTGTAAAAGATCTTTACTTAACATCAAGTATGTTGGTACTAGATAAAAAACGGGTGACTCCAACAATTTCTTTGTCTTAAACGCCCCTTAATTTTCAGGAATTAGTCACTTCAACAGTCTTCGATGGTTATACGGGTATCCAAAGCACGAACGAGATGGATGTTTGTTGTCCCAACCATTCTTGTTAGTCCTGATCCTGATAAGGAAAAGGGATAATTTATAACAAAGTTTTCGTGTTGTTGATTCCGAGGAGTAGTGCCTTTTCCTCTATGCCTCCTATTGGTACTATTGGAGTAGGTTTGACCTAACACAACCATAGGGGTGTAGTGTAACCTTTCGCTCAATACTCTATAATCGACACGACAATTGAAGCATTTGAGGTTGCATTAATCGGGGATACACGACAGAAGGGTTTGTTTTATTTACAAACTTCACCTTCAACAAGCGTAGATTTATTTCAATAATTTTTTTCTTTATATCCCGAATAATAATGCGCCTTTCTCCTAAGAATACTAAGAGCGGTAAAAAATATAAATAACTAAATAAAAAAGAAAATAATCAAATCGCACCATCTCTGTAATAAGCGAATGCCTCTTTCTCGCCCGAAGTTGTCGGAATTATTCGTAATAAGATATTGGCTACAATTGAAAAGGTCTTATCAATAAAATTTCCATTTATTCGAGATCTAGACATAGGCAGAAATTCATTCTATAATTTCTTTTAATAACCTTCGTGGGAAAATAATCCCACAACCAACAGAATTTTACAGTACGAAATAACATAAAAACAGACTCATTAAAATTAAACTTCTACTCAAATTGTTTCTTTTTTACAGGAATCGATAAAAACTAATAAATATTTGAAGGCGGTTAGATTTCATCCAAATGTAAATCTAGTAGTATTAAGAATATAGGAAAATATTCCGATTTCATCAAAGTTGAAGAATCAACGAATTTATCCTAATCTGTAGGATAATTCGAGTCTGTAGGATAATTCGAGACGTTTTGATTAAATTATGATTTTGAGAAAAAGAATAAAAAAATCGCTCTATGATGGATGAAAATAGAATAACCGTCCGTTTTGTGTTGTGTATATAACGGGTATACGCTATACAATCAAATATAAAACTTCCGAGGGGTGTTTCATGAAGTTGGAATAAATCTATGGGATAAGGGGTTCTTGTTGAAAGATCTAAAATAGGAAAGAAATTTTATAATTTTTATGAAAATAGAATAATAGTCTAAACTAAATAGAATCATGATCTAAGGGTAGCCATTAAAGATAGTCTAAAAAAATAGATCAATCGGTGAGAGTTGTTCCAATTAAGTGATTTAATCCGGTATAAAGATTCGAAAAAAAAAAAATAGGGAGTGCCATCTTCGTAAACATGAATAGATACCTTTATTTATTGTTTTTAACAGTTTGTCCCAGAAAATTATCTTTATCCCCCAGCCTCGCGTAAGGGTTTGGCAAAGTTTTTCTATTTTTATAGTTAAAATAGCGTGTACGCAATTATCCAAAAATCTAATATGAATCACTATTCACTCGGTTTATGAAACTTTATCATTATGTAGGAGAGATGGCCGAGTGGTTCAAGGCGTAGCATTGGAACTGCTATGTAGGCTTTTGTTTACCGGGGGTTCGAATCCCTCTCTTTCCGTACCCTCCACTTAATTCACCAATGTTATTGACCACAATATAATATATCATAACAATGGACAACATTATTCCAACAGTTAGGACTTTCGTTGATATGTTTTCGCTATTCCTAATCCCAATTTCTGTGGTATGTAAAATACTAGAAAGAATGGACAAGGAATGAAGATCTCCCTATCAATCTATGATACACGAATGGGAAAAAAATACCCAGATAAACTCCCTTACCTCGAGTCTCTTTATATGGGGTGAAAGGGAGGGCAAAATTGTCCTAATCCTTCTTTTTTTAGTTAGGTTTAAGTCTGACGAGAATAATATTCTACAACTAGCAATTCATTTATTTTCAAACCGACCCATTTACTATCTAGTATTTGATTGACCGATCCTTTATATTGGAATGGGTGAAGACTCAAATGTTTTGGCAATTCCTCACGGGAGGATGAATCAAGATAATTTTGAACCAAAGACTTAGATTTTTGTTCATCTCTCACTGTAATAATATCTCGGGGTTTGCATCGATAACTTGGTATATCTACTATATCACCATTAACTAAAATATGTCTATGGTTAACCAATTGGCGGGCTTGAGGCATAGTCGAAGCCATACCTAATCGAAAAAGGATGTTATCCAATCGCATTTCAAGTAATTGTAGTAAAACTTGACCTGTTGACCCCTTTGCTTTTCCGGCAATATGAACGTATTTAAGTAATTGTTGTTCTGTAAGACCATAATGAAAGCGCAATTTTTGTTTTTCTTCTAAACGAATACGATATTGAGATTTTTTTCCGGGGCGTAATTGGTTTCTAAGATCGTTTCCGGCTATAGGCTTTTTAGTAGTTAGTCCCGGTAAAGCCCCCAGACGACGTATTTTTTTGAAACGAGGCCCTCTGTAACGCGACATAAAGACTCCTTATGAAGTTGCATAAACCTAAATGAAATTAAACTAAACTAAATGATAAATAAAATAGAAAAATAAAAAATAGAATATAAATTTGAAATTAAATAATAAATGAATCGAAATTAATTGAAGTATTGTACTACAAAGAAGAATTCGAAAGAATAATTAGATGAATTGTATCAATATCCCGGCCTTAATATATTATATATAATTTATAGTATAGTATAAATTTAAAATCTTAAATAATTAATATAAAACTATTAAATACTCTATTAAATACTAAAAAATATTAAATAATATAATAAAATATTAAGAATATAAAAAAGAATTAAGGGTTCTTATGAGATAATAGATGGGAGCCCTTTGGGAAAAGGGGAAGAAGCCTTTTCAATTTCTTTGATTTCACATTATCAACTATGGAAAAAAGAAAAATCAAACATATGGAGAAAAGCCAGCTATCGGAGTCGAACCGATGACCATCGCATTACAAATGCGATGCTCTAACCTCTGAGCTAAGCGGGCTCGCAGAACATAAATTCTACACACATAGGAATTTAGTAAACTACTGGAATCTTAGCTATTAACTGTTCATTCTTAACTCTTCTAATATGAATATATTTTATATATATAGAATTTCAAATAAATATTGGATATTTGAATATTAGAGAACATATTAATTAATATATTAATATAGCAATATATAATATATAATTTCGATCTATTTATCATACCAAATATATGATTATCAATAATCAATATCTTTATTATCTTAATTAGTTAATTAGATAGTAAGATTTTTTTTGAATTCAAAATTCTTTTTTTTTACTATTCTATTTTATAAATCTAAATTATATTTCTTTTAGTAATAAAGTTTAATTTTTTATTACTATTAAAATAAACTATTAATTTGATTACTTATTACATAATTGACATAAACTAATTTATATTTAATAATATAATTAAATTAGCAAGTAAATTACTAGAACCTTCTTTCTAATTTAATTAGAATCTTATTCTATAAGATTCTATATATACTAATGTATAATTTGTATAATTAATGTATAATATAATTAATACATATTAGATACATTATAATATTAATATTTGAAATAATTTCATTTTTATTTTTTTTTTTATTTTTTATAAAATTATAAAATAAAAAAGGAATTATTAGTTATAGCCATTAGATTCGTTATGGCTATTAAATTGTTTAATTAAATATTTAATATTTAGTAAATTTCCTTTTAGTTATTTTTAGTTCGGAAAGATAAGAGCTAAGACGAAAACAAAAGAATCGACCGTTCAAGTATTCAAAATTGCACGCTAAAAACTATATAAATATGGGAAAATAAAATATATTATATATATAATAATAAAATATATATATAATAGTAAAATTATAATTATAATATAGGCGTCATAATAATATATATATAATATTATTTATATTATATTATTAATATAGTAGTAATAAGTATACTATAATATAATATATATGTGATATGTATCGATCAATATTGTATATTGAATTAATAAATTCAATAGGCCCATCATAATAGAAATGAAAGAAAAAGTAAAACGTTATCATAATGAGATCCTAATCACAAAGAAAAAGGGGGATATGGCGAAATTGGTAGACGCTACGGACTTAATTGGATTGAGCCTTGGTATGGAAACCTACCGAGTGATAACTTTCAAATTCAGAGAAACCCTGGAATTAAAAATGGGCAATCCTGAGCCAAATCCGTTTTTCTGAAAACAAACAAGGGTTCAGAAAGCGATAATAAAAAAGGAAAGGATAGGTGCAGAGACTCAATGGAAGTTGTTCTAACAAATGGAGTTGGCTACTTTGCGTTAGTAAAGGAATCCTTCCATCGAAACTCCAGAAAGGATGAAGAAGAAATGTATATCCGTACTGAAATACTATCTCCAAATGATTAATTACAACCCGAATTCGTATTTCTTTTAATTTTCATGAAAATTAAAAGAATTCTTGTGAATCAATTCTAAGTTGAAAAAAGATATCAAATCATTTCCTCCATCAAAATCTGATAGATTTTTTGAAGAATTGATTAATCGTACGAGAATAAAGATAGAGTCCCATTCTACATGTCAATATCGACAACAATGAAATTTATAGTAAGAGGAAAATCCGTCGACTTTAAAAATCGTGAGGGTTCAAGTCCCTCTATCCCCAAAAAGGCCCGTTTGATTTCCTAATTATTTATCCTATCTTCTCAGTTCGTTGGCGGTTCAAAATTCGTTATTTTTCTCGTTCATTCTAATTGGATCTGAACGGAAATTTTTTTCCGTTCAAAAGATTTGTGATATATATGAAAAAAGTACAAATAAACATCTTTGAGAAAGGAATCCTAATATTAAATTTGAATAATTAATCATTCATTTAATTATTCGTATTTTACTGAAACTTACAAAATCCCCCCCTTTTTTTTTGAAGATCCAAGAAATTGCACCGGGGTATGGATAATACTTTGTAATCCCCTTTTCTTTCGTTTTTCTTTTTAATTGACATACACCCAAGTCTTCTATTAAAATGAGGATGGTGCGTCATCAATGGTCGGGATAGCTCAGCAGGTAGAGCAGAGGACTGAAAATCCTCGTGTCACCAGTTCAAATCTGGTTCCTGGCACATGAGAAATTTGTATGAGTCTCTATTCTACAAATTAATTGATATGGGTCGACATACATATTCATTGAATAGTATAAATCATGATGCAAATTTATCCATCTAAGTATCTGGAGATGTACCTATTCTATCTTTAGAATAGTTAAAGATGAGTAAAGAGTATATGTATATAAAGTATGTAAAATACA